AGTTAGTCAAAATGATTAATTCATTTGAATTTTCAAATGAATTTGAATAAAACTTTCCTTCTGAGTTCTTATCAAAAATTGACGAAGTCAAATGAAAAGGATTCCAATTTCGCGTCTTAACTTAAATGAAATGAGGGGACTTTAATCGGCAGTATTCTATTAATTTGATAGTATGGTAAGAAAGAAATAGATGAATCCTTCTTTCTACCATACTATCGATCTCTTATTCTATAAAGTTTTAATCTAGAATCAAGATAGATTCTATAGATCAATCTACAAATTCTGATCATGTAATATATTCTATTAATTCCATATATTGTATGGAATTGACATAACATATTGTATAGAATTGACATAACACCCAATTCTATTTATTTGCTACATCTAGTTGTTCCTATCAATCTAAGATGAGAATTATCTTAGGATTCTAATTCCTTTTCCTAATAAAGAAGAGGAAACCTCACTTATTTTTAATGCCCAAACCATGATATGAAAAAAGTCGATAAAGCATAAATCGCCTTTATAAGATTAGAAACCAAGCGCTAACTGCCCAATATGTGATTCGTCCGAAGCAAGATCTTATTATTTTATTGCATAGTCTCTCGTTAGATAACTACTATCTATCATATCATTTCTCATAGAAAGCTCGTATACACTTAACAAAACCACTTGTTCTTTGAACAGTAAAAAGGAAAAGCAATCAAACAAAAAAGGGGTCCGGTCTTACTCAGTATCCATCTATAAAGATGGTAAGAGCCAATTCCATTGATTGAAATAGAAAATTTCGGAAGAATCTTAGGTTAGAATAAATTTCTAATCATCTGAATCCCTTTCTTTTCGAAATACAAACAGGGGAATCGCTCAAATATATCTTTGATTGAAAGAGTATGATTCATATCATAGATTACTCCATTTGACTCCAATGAAATTCGAAATTCAGATATTTTGATTTTATATAGTTCAAAACGCGTTGCAGAACGATCTATAAAACAAGTGATACGGTTTGATTCCTCAACTCAATTTAGTAGTACTTCTAGAGCCCACTTCTTCCCCACACTACGAGTGAAAGGGAAAATGTAAAGATTACCATTAAAGCAGCCCAAGCGAGACTTACTATATCCATATAAATTATGTCTCCTATCTCTATAAATACAAAGGAATTATTCCTCACTAATAATAGTGGAATCAATGGTGCAGAGTCAAAAAAAGGGGATTTTGTCCGAACGCTATTGATAAACCAATCTGATTCTGATTTCGAATCGGGAAAGATTAAACACAAGCAAAATATCCAAAGGGAATGGGAACATGTGAATAATAAGGCCTATTTTTTTGTTGACCCTCATAAGTAAAAACGGAAAGGGAGAAATCACTAAAAAAGATAAATCACTATCTAGTACAGACCTCTATTTCCCCTAGCCAAGCCCCCTACCCCTCAGAGATAATCGGGAAAGGGGGTATGGATTAGGGGTTATCGAAAAAAAATTCTTTTTTTCTATAAAAAAAAAAGATTATCCATCAAATCTAATATTGATTGGATACCCCAGCGTTCATCTCGCGAGTCCGTCATATATAACGCAACTTCCAACCCTTTCCAAAATGATGAATAGAATCATATTTCTTAGCAGGCCCTACAATCTAATCCAAGATCCAGTCATTAGACAGTCCCTTAGTATAGTAATAGAAGGGAATCATAAAGTCTTAAAAGCTCCCTACTATATATATAGAATAGATTATAATAGAATAGATTATAATATTTCCTTGAATCCTAGATGCGAACGAGGATTCACAATCTTTTATTTTCGAAAAACCTCAGACCAAATGTTTAGAATCAAAGAAAATATCAACAGTCTTTCCTCTGTTTCTACCGGAGAATTATTCTCCGAGTTATATCAGCAGAACAGAAGAAAAGAAGAGATTTCGGGTTTTTTGTTTGATCAGGCGACACCCGGATTTGAACTGGGGAAAAAGGATTTGCAGTCCCCCGCCTTACCACTCGGCCATGCCGCCAAAATGATACAAAAATCTTCTCGGATTACTAAATTTTTATTGCACTTGAAATTTTTCATTTTTTTTTTGTTTTGGATTTGATCCATTCCTTCGATTCATTCTAGAGTATCTCAAAACCCACAATGCTAAAAAAATTCTCTCGCTTTTCTATTGAGAAATCACATGTGGATTTTCCGCCGACAAATTTGAACCATTAACTATTGACTGCTTATGCTTACTTGGAATTTATGAACGCTTCTGGAGATTTGAATCTCAAAATTTTATTTTCCTAATGACATACATAAGAAAATACAAATTGAGATAAAACTAATCAGTATTTATTTTTTTTATCAAAAAATCCTTCTCAATTTCAATTATAACAAAATATATGAGTCTATGTAAACCCCAGAACATAAATTACAGATATCTATTAGTTAGATATGTTGTCGATAAGGAATTATCAGAAAACAATTCTACTTCATTTTTGCATTGAATATAGATTTTCGTTTGATAA